GTTCAAAATGAATGGTTTCATTTTTGTAATTTTCTAATTGTTCCAAAGTTTTATAAGTTGAATTAATCAAATTCAACTTTTCTCGCTCTATCTCAGAGTATCCATTCACTCGAAACTGATCTGCTTCCATTTCCACTTTCTGCAAGCGAGTCCGGGCTTTTTCTAGCTGTTCAATGGCTCCCCCACGTAGTTCTTCGGAATTTCGAATAGTATTCAAGATCCTCTGTTTTCGATTATCTAATAAATCACTTAATGAAAGTAGATTATCTTTACATTCCTTTCAAAACTTCCATGATCCCTTCCCGAACCAAACATAAATCTTTCGATTCATTTGGCTCTCACGCTCAATTAATTATGGCAAATTCCCATATCTTTTATTAATAGAATGAGCCTATCCTCTCTTCTCTGTTCATAGTCTAAAATAAAAATATTGAAACGGATCACTACTCCGAGACCAAAATATTCGGAGGACTCTTCTGACTAAACAAAAAATATGTATGTAATTGTCAGCAAAGTTGTTTCTTTTTTTTTTCTTCAAATTCAAAAAATTCTTCTTACTTTATACATAATCCATAGGTCGTCCATTGAGCATTGAATAAAAACATTGAGCATTGAATAAAAAGGGATGAAATCCCCCTTTTATTTTTCCAATAAATGGTTCAAAATCATTTTACCGACATGAGTGTTCTATATCGAACAATATTCATTTTAAAAACATCTCTGTATTCACATAGTGGTAGAAAGAGTACCATGCTTCGTCTAGACTTCAAACGCTTTAGCTTTAACCATGTTTGTTAGGGGTCCCTCATTACTGGTTGATAGAGAATCAAAGTAGATTTACCAATGAATCACGAAATGCTATGGTTCTTACATATGATTTCTGAATTTATTCAGAAGTAATTCGCGAGATCATGCACCTTTCTTTCCTAATTATAACGGAAAAAGTACAGCTGGTTGGACCCAGCCTATTCTTGAAATAAACAACTCGCACACACTCCCTTTCCAAAAAAGATCAATACACCAATCACTACACTTAGATTTATTGGATTTGTTGCTAAAATATCGGTATTAAATCCGAAACTCCCAGCGAACGGCCAGTGGGCCAAGGAAAGGAAAGAATCGGTTACATTTTTCATATGATCTCCTCTTATACTAAAAAAATCGAACAGAGTTCTTTTGTATCACTTCGCGCCTTTTTTATTTCTATTTATTTATTATTTTCTTATTTCTAACTGGAGTCAAAAAATATATTTTTTGACTCCAGTTACCTCCTTTATTGCAACAAAGGGTTTCCCTTAAACGGGAAAGACGAAAGGGAGTCGATATGCTAATTCCTCATCCTCAAATCCGTCCTTCCCTTGGATTAGTTTATCAACGAATAAGATAAGTAATTGTAGGAGTAAAATCTTGATATAATTCGAAAAAGCAAGCGATATCCAAGACACTAAAATATGAAAAATACGTATTTTTCATATTTCTCATATTTCTAGGATTCAATTAAACAAAAGGATTCGCAAATAAAAGTGCTAATGCTACAACCAGTCCATAAATTGTTAAAGCTTCCATAAAAGCCAGACTAAGCAATAAAGTACCTCGTATTTTTCCCTCCGCCTCGGGCTGTCTCGCAATACCTTCTACAGCTTGGCCCGCAGCAGTACCTTGACCAACTCCAGGTCCAATAGAAGCAAGCCCTACGGCCAATCCAGCAGCAATAACGGAAGCGGCAGAAATCAGTGGATTCATGAGAAGTTCCTCGCACCAAAAAAAAGAAATGGTTAATGATACAATCAACCAATGAATTATGACTTAATTAGTCCATCGCTAAGATTCATCCAGTCAAAGTAACTACGAACTTCGAATTGAAGTAATAATATATTATTGAATCATCAGAACTACTTCGATATATCTTTGTTAGTTTTTCTCTACCGAATCTTTGTGAATCCATACGACTTTTGTTCTTCCATTTCTTTGTTCCGAATCATTCTTTGAATTGTTCGATCTTTTTCTTGATTTCATACATTTATTCATTTAATTTACAGTCACAGGCGAGACGAAAGGACTTCTATTGGAATCCCCGTATAAATTCACAGTAGTAGGGCAAATTAGATATTTTGTTCATATATAATAACTAGTCAATATATAATATCACATATACATCCCTTTCTTTCATAACGTAAACCAACTATTCCTATTCTAGATTCAATCGGATTCTAAAAAAATTTTTCGAAACATCCACAAGAGTTGATTTATAGCCATTAAATTACATATACCCAGTTCGACCCTTCCTCTCCTAACCAACCCTTTTTTATGAACCCTGTTTTTTAAAAATTCTTCTCTACTCTTTCTTTATCATTATCCCATATGAATACAATCTAAACTGCAAGTCATTGCATATGCATAAAAATAGAATTATTTTAAGCCTAAGTTCATGCAATTTATTCAAATTTTATTTTCCTTTGGTCAATCAAATCAACTGAAATGGGAATCGTTCTATAGAGCA